ACCAACAAAAGAAAGTATTCAATTTCATTGAAGTTACAGATGAGAATAACGAAAAATTTTTTTATTGAATTCTCATCCAAAGAAGAAAAAAAGATCGAATAACCGTTCTATGATGAAAAAACCCGCCCGTTTTATTTTGTATGTATAGGAGGTATACACTATACAATCAACTATATATATTCTGAATACTGGACTGGAAAGGAATTTGAGAATTCTTAAGATATAAGATATGGAATTATAGTCTAAATAGAATCGTGATCTAAAGAGATCCATTAACCTAAGTGCAAAAATAGATAACCTAAGTGCAAAAATAGACCCATCAATCAGCTGATTCGTTATAATTTAGTGATTGCCTTCGGTACCGGTATAAAATAACAGAAAAAGAGGCGAAGGCTGGTTTTGCAAACATGAATAGAATGTTTCTAACAGTTTTCATATTTTATATTTATCCGCCTAACCTCAAAAGAAAGATCTTTCTTTGACTTTGATGAAAATTTATCTATTTTTTATAGTTATAATTAGAATTAATTGGTCGTTCCTATCCAATAATCTACTAGTACCGGCTCGCTATTCACTCGGTTTTTGGGTCATAATCATTATGTAGGAGAGATGGCCGAGTGGTTGAAGGCGTAGCATTGGAACTGCTATGTAGGCTTTTGTTTACCGAGGGTTCGAATCCCTCTCTTTCCGTACCTTCATCTAATTCACTGATCTTACTAACCAAAAGAGTAAAATATATAAAATTATATTCCAACACAAAACAGTTAGACCTTTCTTTGATATATATTTTATTACTAATTACTGTGTCACGGAAAATACTGAAAGGAAAAGAGTAGACAAGGAATGAAAACCTCCCTCCCGTTCTATGATACCTAAATCGGAGAAAAATCCGGATCAAACTCTTATTTATCTTAACCTTAGGTTAATTTACTTCGACGAAAGGGATCAAAATTGTCCGAACCCTTGTGATTTTTTATTTTCTTTTCGTTAGGTTTAGGTCTGGCGCGAATAATATTCTACGACTAGCAATTCATTTATTTTCAAACCGACCCATTTACTATCTATTATTTGATTGACTAATCCTTTATATTGGAATGGTTGAAGAGTCAAATGTTTTGGCATTTCGTCCTGAGAGGATGAATCGAAAGAATTTTTAATCAGAGCTCTAGAGTTTTGTTCATCCCTCGCCGTAATAATATCTCGGGGTTTGCAGCGATAACTTGGTATATCTACTATACGACCATTGACTAAAATATGTCTATGGTTAACCAATTGACGGGCTCCAGGAATAGTCGGAGCCATACCCAATCGAAAAAGGATGTTATCCAAGCGCATTTCAAGTAATTGGAGTAAAACCTGACCTGTTGACCCCTTGGCTTTGCCGGCGATACGAACGTATTTAAGCAATTGTCGTTCTGTAAGACCATAATGAAAACGCAACTTTTGTTTTTCTTCTAGACGAATACGATATTGAGATTTTTTACCGGAACGTGATTGGTTTCTAAGATCACTTCCGGCTCTAGGCCTTTTATTAGTTAGTCCCGGTAAAGCTCCCAGGCGGCGTATTTTTTTGAAACGAGGTCCCCGGTAACGCGACATAAAGACTCCTTATTCTTATTTATATTGAATTCTTATTGATGAAATTTCATTTTACATAATAAACCTAAACTAAAACTGAACTAAATGATAAATGAAGCGAAGTTTACGGAAGTAGTGTACTTGTACTCTAAAGAATAATTAGATGAATAAATATCCAGACCTTTCTATTCTATATATATTCTATATATATATATATATTCTATATAGATAAAAAATAGATAAAAGGGATTCTTTTCATGGCATAGTTGTAAGTTCCTATAAGATAAAAAATATATTTTTCAATATTATTTGATTTCGGATTTCAAAAGGGCATTCTCAATCATGTAAAAACTCGAATAAAATAAATAGAGAAAAGCCGGCTATCGGAATCGAACCGATGACCATCGCATTACAAATGCGATGCTCTAACCTCTGAGCTAAGCAGGCTCACATAAGATAAATTATACCTGCATAGGGATTCAATAAACTATTGTTAGCTATTAATTAATATACTTATATTTGCATTCTTGGCGATTCCTATTAGCTAGTCATAATGAATATGACTATCGAAAAAATATAATATAGAATTGAAAGGAAATATTCAATACTCATACTTACCATAGACCATAGAATATAACGATTAATCTATCGATATATAATTTTAGTTTTTTTTCTCACGTCACAATTATATAGTACAATTCTATAGTATAGCATTTAATATTAAAAAATATTTGATTCGATCTATTTTTAGATTAAATCATTTTCGTTTTTGCTTTCAAATGATATTTGAAAGTCTTTTTATTACACTTATATATTATATATTTTATTTCATATCATCATATATATCTTTTTTATTTCTAAATGGAATGATTTGTTTTAAATAATTAGAAATTATTGCGCTTTGATTCGTAAAGATGGAAGC